CACGAAAATCGCGAGTTGCAGAGATGAGAACCATGAAAAGCAAGATCCCGAATAAGAAAACAGAAACCGAGGAAACCACAAGAGTGAAGACTAGTAGAGTCTCGTCTTTTGTCATTCGTTGCTCCTTTTTCACTCAATGATTCATTCGAATTTCCCAACCAAAAATTCTATATGTCTATTCTACGATATTTCTATATATAGAATATGATATCTAATATGACACCCGATTTGTCAAAGGGATTGGTGACTTACCCATTTCATATAGCAATCCCTGATCAAAGAGAGAACAATATCCATTTCAAAACATTTCTAACGGATTCCTTGGTTCGGACCGACGAAGTAATGGCACTCGATTATTATCAACCCGACTGCAATCTTTTTCTGTCGGTAAGGATTGCACCAGAGCACCTTCTACTTCTAATAGGCCATGAACTATAGATAGAGAAGAATCATTCTGAGCGAGTCCATAAGAAGCGACCCACTTTTTCATCGGTTCCGGGGGAAGACCAAAGATCTTGCGCGACCGGTCCGCCAGAAAAACTCAAAAGAGAAAGAAGTCTCGTTAATCTCCTCATGCTCGTTCCAAGTTCGAAGTACCGTTTGGCCAAAGAAAAACCCGCTTCCTGACACGATTGCCTCTTTATATAGATAGATATAGGATCTATGGGGTTATTACTTAGAAGTCTATTTTGTACAAGACCCCCTCCTATCTGATAGAAAAAGGTCCCATGATCCCGAGCCGGTCTTATCTTGGCTCGCAAACCCCAAGTTTGTCTATGAAGAGCTAATCTAATTGTATTAGTTTCTATAATGGATTTCTTATGTGGAATACTAACGGATAGGGCCCCGTTGCTAAGTGCTACAAGATCTAATGCACTGGAACTCGTGGTTATGGACCCGAATCCTTTAGTATGGAACATTGTCTTTTCCAAGTAAAAACCCCTAGTATATGAAAGAATGAAAAGGTGCTTTCGTTCTTGTGGAATAAGAAGCCCTCGTACCTTAATGAAAGGAAAATAGGAATTTTTCGTTAGGTATTTGACCAAATAGGATCGTCCAGTTCCTATAGAACCTATCACTAAAATACCCGATAGGGCTAAGCGGAACGAAAAGGGTTTTCCATGAGATGGTAAATGAAAACGATTAACCCCACACGAGGTTTGGGAATAAGTGATTGTCTGATAATGAGCAAGGAATATACGTCTTTCTGCTAAAGAGGATCTATTAAACTCATAATTCATTAGATCCTTGTTAGCAATGTCAAGTAGGTATCATAAGTAAATGGATCCCGGTTGTTCAATCCTTTGATAACCAAGGTCCTTCTTTGCTAAAGAGAAATGATCACTATGAGTCAGACTCAATAGAATTGGATCCATTCCAAATAGCGAGAATTAGGATTCTTGATCCCTCTCAATCTCTCTTTCAATTCGAGGATCCAGAGAGGTGTTTTCATAGTCATCTCCGAATATTTGCCATCTCCGAATATTTTGATTTCATTTTTCTATGATATGTCTTTCTATATGAAAATTGGTTATTTACGATGTACGATGATCCCTGTTAAGCATCCATGGCTGAATGGTTAAAGCGCCCAACTCATAATTGGTAAATTTGCGGGTTCAATTCCTGCTGGATGCACGCGAACGGGAACGTTCCATAAGTCTTCTCTATCCATGGAATCTCATCCATCATCCATACATAACGAATTGGTATGGTATATTCATACCATAACATAAGAACAATAAGAACTCGAATTCTTATCGATACTGGAACTCAGAGCATAGGAGGGAAAGTCGATTTATGGATGGAATCAAATACGCAGTATTTACAGAAAAAAGTCTTCGTTTATTGGGAAAGAATCAATATACTTTTAATGTCGAATCGGGATTCACTAAGACAGAAATAAAGCATTGGGTCGAGCTCTTCTTTGGTGTTAAGGTAGTAGCTGTGAATAGCCATCGACTACCCGGAAAGGGTAGAAGAATGGGACCTATTCTGGGACATACAATGCATTACAGACGTATGATCATTACCCTTCAACCGGGTTATTCTATTCCACTTCTAGATAGAGAAAAGAACTAAAGGAGAATACTTAATAATACGGCGAAACATTTATACAAAACACCTATCCCGAGCACACGCAAGGGAACCGTAGACAGGCAAGTGAAATCCAATCCACGAAATAAATTGATCCATGGACGGCACCGTTGTGGTAAAGGTCGTAATGCCAGAGGAATCATTACCGCAAGGCATAGAGGGGGAGGTCATAAGCGCCTATACCGTAAAATCGATTTTCGACGGAATCAAAAAGACATATCTGGTAGAATCGTAACCATAGAATACGACCCTAATCGAAATGCATACATTTGTCTCATACACTATGGGGATGGTGAGAAGAGATATATTTTACATCCCAGAGGGGCTATAATTGGAGATACTATTGTTTCTGGTACAAAAGTTCCTATATCAATGGGAAATGCCCTACCTTTGAGTGCGGTTTGAACTATTGATTTACGTAATTGGAAGTAACCAATTAGGTTTACGACGAAACCTAGAAATCGATCACTGATCCAATTTGACTACCTCTACGGGATAGACCTCAACAGAAAACTGTTGAGTAACGGCAGCAAGTGATTGAGTTCAGTAGTTCCTCATAGAAAATTATTGACTCTAGAGATATGGTAATATGGAGAAGACAAAATTGTTTGAAGCACGCACAGAACCGGAAGCGCCCCTTGTTTCAAAGAGAGGAGGACGGGTTATTCACATTTAATTTGATGGTCAGAGGCGAATTGAAAGCTAAGCAGTGGTAATTAAGACCCCCGGGTGAAAATAGGGATGTCTCCTACGTTACCCATAATATGTGGAAGTATCGACGTAATTTCATAGAGTCATTCGATCTGAATGCTACATGAAGAACATAAGCCAGATGACGGAACGCGGAGACCTAGGATGTAGAAGATCATAACATGAGCGATTCGGCAGATTTGGATTCCTTTTCTATATATCCACTCATGTGGTACTTCATCATACGATTCATATAAGATCAATCTGTCTAGAGATCGTCGTCATATACATCTAGAAAGCCGTATGCTTTGGAAGAAGCTTGTACAGTTTGGGAAGGGGTTTTTTGAGAAAAAAGAAGAATCTACTTCAACCGATATGCCCTTAGGCACGGCCATACATAACATAGAAATCACACGTGGAAGGGGTGGGCAATTAGCTAGAGCAGCAGGTGCTGTAGCGAAACTGATTGCAAAAGAGGGTAAATTGGCCACTTTAAGATTACCATCTGGGGAGGTCCGTTTGGTATCCCAAAACTGCTTAGCAACAGTCGGACAAGTGGGTAATGTTGGGGTGAACCAAAAAAGTTTGGGTAGAGCCGGATCTAAGTGTTGGCTAGGTAAACGCCCCGTAGTAAGAGGGGTAGTTATGAACCCTGTGGACCACCCCCATGGGGGCGGTGAAGGGAAAGCCCCCATTGGTAGAAAAAAACCCACAACCCCTTGGGGTTATCCTGCGCTTGGAAGAAGAACTAGGAAAAGGAAAAAATATAGTGATAGTTTTATTCTTCGTCGCCGTAAGTAAATACGTAACTAGGAATATGGAAAATTGCATTGCAATAATGCGATGGGCGAACGACGGGAATTGAACCCGCGCATGGTGGATTCACAATCCACTGCCTTGATCCACTTGGCTACATCCGCCCCTTATCCAGCTAAAGGATTTTCTCTTTTTTCCACTCATCATTATTCTATTTATTCTGACCTCCATACCTCGATCGAGATAGTGGACATAGGATGCCACTCTTTAAAATGAAAAAAAGGAGTAATCAGCTGTGACACGAAAAAAAACGAATCCTTTTGTAGCTCGTCATTTATTGACAAAAATCGAAAAGGTCAATATGAAGGAGGAGAAAGAAACAATAGTAACGTGGTCCCGGGCATCTAGCATTCTACCCGCAATGGTTGGCCATACAATCGCGATTCATAATGGAAAGGAACATATACCTATTTACATAACAAATCCTATGGTAGGTCGCAAATTGGGGGAATTCGTGCCTACTCGGCATTTCACGAGTTATGAAAGTGCAAGAAAGGATACTAAATCTCGTCGTTAACTGAATTCAAAATAGAAAGATTCAGAATAAACAAAGAAATTCAAATAAAGTAAAGGTAGGCGGGAAATAACCTTATTTATGACAAGTTTCAAATTGGTAAAGTATATCCCTAGGATAAAGAAGAAGAAGAACGGGCTACGGAAACTCGCAAGAAAAGTTCCAACTGATCGTCTACTTAAGTTCGAACGGGTTTTCAAAGCACAAAAACGCATACATATGTCTGTTTTTAAAGCACAAAGAGTTCTTGATGAGATTCGCTGGCGTTACTACGAGGAAACCGTTATGATACTGAACCTCATGCCTTATCGAGCATCTTATCCCATCTTAAAGTTGGTTTATTCGGCAGCAGCAAATGCTACTCATTATAGGGATTTCGACAAAGCTAATTTATTTATAACAAAAGCCGAAGTGAGTAGGAGTACTATTATGAAAAAATTCAGACCTAGGGCTCGAGGACGTGGTTATCCTATAAAAAAAACCATGTGTCATATAACAATTGTACTAAATATAGTAAAGAAATCTAAATAACTTTTAGATCAACCTAAGATTTCGATTCCCAGTAAAAAAAAAAAAAAATAGAATAGAAAAATATGGGACAAAAAATAAATCCACTTGGTTTCAGACTTGGTACAACCCAAAATCACCATTCCTTTTGGTTCGCACAACCAAAAAATTATTCTGAAGGCCTACAAGAAGATAAAAAAATACGGAATTGTATCAAGAATTATATACAAAAGAATAGGAAAAAAAGCTCGAATAGAAAAATAGAATCAGACTCAAGTTCCGAAGTAATTACACATATAGAAATTCAAAAAGAAATCGATACAATTCACGTTATAATCCATATTGGATTCCCCAATTTATTAAAGAAAAAAGGAGCAATCGAAGAATTAGAGAAAGATATCCAAAAGGAAGTGAATTCTGTAAACCAGAGACTTAATATTGCTATTGAAAAAGTTAAAGAACCTTATAGACAACCTAACATTCTTGCAGAATATATAGCTTTCCAATTAAAAAATAGAGTTTCATTCCGAAAGGCAATGAAAAAAGCCATTGAATTAACTAAAAAAGCAGATATAAAGGGAGTTAAAATCAAAATTGCAGGCCGTCTAGGAGGGAAAGAAATTGCACGTGCCGAATGCATCAAAAAGGGTAGACTTCCCCTCCAAACAATTCGCGCTAAAATTGATTATTGCTGCTATCCAATTCGAACTATCTATGGAGTATTAGGTGTAAAAATTTGGATATTCGTAGAAGAAGAATAACTAACCTTGTCTTCTTATTCTGGCCAGTGATAGAATAAAAAAGAAAAAGACAAGAGCCTTATTTTTCCAAAAATCCCAGAAAAAAGAAGAAATCATACCTCTTTCTATAAGATTTAATGAAAATTGATAAATCTTTTAATATAATTGCTATGCTTAGTGTGTGACTCGTTAGTTTTTTCTTTAGGGTCAAAAATGGAAACTCAAAAAATAAAATTGAGCGAACCCCACTAAAAATAGAAAAAACTTAGTAATTATAGAAAATTAACTAATAACCAACCTATTGCTTCGTATTGTCGAGATCCTAACAAAGAAACAGTCACTATGTGAATAAATACATCTATCATAAATGAGTAGATCTATCATATAGTTGTAGCAACTGCATTTTTTTTTCTAAAAAAGAAACCGGATTCTAGGTTGTGAAACAAAACTAAAGGGATGTGGATAAAAGGAGGGATGATAGATAGAAGGAAGAAGAATAAGAAAGATATAAGATTCCAATGTGTATGGTCTATGAATTACATAATAAAAAGCAATGTGATAAAGCATCAATATTATAAAATAATAAAAATAAGAGAGAATTTCAAATCGTAATTTTGTGAAACCATAAATAAAAATTTTAAGCAATAATAAAGAGCAGCCCAGGTTAATAAAACTAAGAAAATTAACTCGGAAAGTTTAGAAGCTCCGTTGCAGGATTCAAACCTAACCATTAAAGGAGAAGCTGTGGGAACGACAAAACCTATGACTGCATAGGATTGATTTTATTGAAAAGAATCCTAATACTTCATTGGGCGGGATGGCGGAACAAACCAAAAAAATTGCTTTATTTGATAAGGTTATAAATTAACAAATAAGACAAGAAAGAGTAAATATTCGCCCGCGAAACTTTATTGGATTAGAATACTTTACTATGATTCAATAAGGGTAAAACTATGATTCAATAAGGGTAAAAATAAGGATATTCCTAAAAAAAAAAAAAAGAAAGATTACATTATCATATAGAATTTGGATATATTCTAGATCTTCTTTCTTGACTATATATTTTTCTATTTTAAGAAATGCAAAATAAAAAAAACGTATTCTATTATATATTGATGTGTATCTATCCGTAATATTTTTGAATATTATGGAATTAGAGAAATTTGCACGCTTTCTCATTTCATTCGCGAGGAGCTGGATGAGAAGAAACTCTCATGTCCAGTTTTGCAGTAGAGATGGAACTAAAAAAGAACCATCGACTATAACCCCAAAAGAACTAGATTTCGTAAACAACATAGAGGAAGAATGAAGGGAAAATCCTGCCGAGGCAATCGTATTTGTTTTGGTAGATATGCTCTTCAAGTACTTGAACCCGCTTGGATTACAGCGAGACAGATAGAAGCAGGACGAAGAGCAATGACACGATATGCACGTCGTGGTGGAAAACTATGGGTACGTATATTTCCCGACAAACCGGTTACACTAAGACCCACAGAAACACGTATGGGCTCAGGAAAGGGATCCCCCGAATATTGGGTAGCTGTTGTTAAACCAGGTCGAATACTTTATGAAATGAGCGGAGTATCTGAAACTATAGCTAGAGCAGCTATCTCCATAGCTGCCAGTAAAATGCCCATACGAAGCCAATTTCTTAGATTAGAGATATAGACCCCTCCGCAAAAAAAGGAGTATTAAAGATAAAAAACCCCAGGTTTTCCTTCTGGAGAGACAATATATCTTTCATTCCTTTGCAGTGAAAGTGAAATAACAAATTGAAATCCAAATAATATGATTCAACCTCAGACCCTTTTAAATGTAGCGGATAACAGTGGAGCTCGAAAATTGATGTGTATTCGAGTCATAGGAGCTGCTGGTAATCAGCGATATGCTCGTATTGGTGATGTTATTGTTGCTGTAATCAAAGACGCAGTGCCCCAAATGCCTCTAGAAAGATCCGAAGTAATTCGAGCTGTAATTGTACGTACATGTAAAGAATTCAAATGTGAAGACGGTATAATAATACGCTATGATGACAATGCAGCAGTTATCATTGATCAAAAAGGAAATCCAAAAGGAACTAGAGTTTTTGGCGCGATTGCCGAGGAATTGAGAGAATTGAATTTTACTAAAATAGTTTCATTAGCTCCTGAAGTATTATAAATACTAGTAGATGAGATATAGATCAAAGAAAAAATTAGTAGATTGTGTTTTACGTATATGCTTTAAAATCCAAAATAAAAAGAAAAAGGAAAACATGTTGATTATCTAAAAATTAGGAGGAACCTAGAATTAGAGTCTTATGGGCAAGGACACTATTGCTGATTTACTAACCTCTATAAGAAACGCAGACATGAGTAAAAAAGGAACTGTTCGAGTAGTATCTACAAATATTACCGAAAACATTGTTAAAATACTTCTACGAGAGGGTTTTATTGAAAGTGTTCGGAAACATCAAGAAAGTAACAGATATTTCTTGGTCTCAACTTTGCGACATCAAAAGAGAAGGACTAGAAAGGGAATATATAGAACTAGAACCTTTTTAAAGCGTATCAGCCGACCCGGCTTACGAATTTATGCTAACTATCAAGGAATTCCTAAGGTTTTGGGCGGAATGGGAATTGCTATTCTTTCTACTTCTCAAGGTATAATGACAGATCGAGAAGCTCGACTAAACAGAATTGGGGGAGAAGTCTTATGTTATATATGGTAATGGCTCCCCCTATAGTACCCGAATTCTATCTCGAACTTCCTATTTGGAAAATGCAAATAGAAAAATAGGAGAAAAAAATATGACAGAAAAAAAAAATAGGAGAGAAAAAAAAAACCCGAGAGAAGCAAAAGTGACTTTCGAAGGTTTAGTTACGGAAGCCCTACCCAACGGAATGTTCCGAGTTCGCTTAGAGAATGACACCATCATCCTGGGCTATATTTCAGGAAAAATTCGTTCCAGTTCTATACGAATACTGATGGGGGATAGGGTCAAAATTGAAGTAAGTCGTTATGATTCAAGCAAGGGGCGTATAATTTATAGACTTCCCCATAAGGATTCGAAGCGTATCGAAGACTCGAAGGATACTGAAGATTTGAAGGATACCAAAGATTTAAAGGATTAGGTTTTTCTAGGATAATAAATTCCAAATTTCAAAATTTAAGTGAAGAGGCTTATTTTTTCCCAAAGAATGGATTCATAGTTTAAGAAAGGAATACCTAAATATGAAAATAAGAGCTTCCGTTCGTAAAATTTGTACAAAATGTCGACTGATTCGTAGGCGTGGGCGAATTAGAGTCATTTGTTCCAATCCGAAGCATAAACAAAGACAGGGGTAATCTTTCGAAAAAGGAACTTTCTTTTCTAAAAAGTAAAAAAAAGTACCCACAGAAATGTCCAAATTCCGAATCCAAAAATGAAAGTAAAGGATATATTTCACCCAGAAACGGATATCTTTGTATCTTTTTTTCTTTTTGTTATTTCTAACTCATATTTATGAGATAATAAAATATGACAAAAGCTATACCAAAAATAGGTTCACGTAAGAAAGTGCGTATTGGTTTACGTAGGAATGCCCGTTTTAGTTTACGGAAGAGTGCACGTAGAATAACAAAAGGGGTTATTCATGTTCAAGCCAGTTTCAACAATACCATCATAACTGTTACAGACCCACAAGGTCGGGTGGTTTTCTGGTCCTCCGCAGGTACTTGTGGATTCAAAAGCTCAAGAAAAGCATCACCCTATGCCGGTCAAAGAACAGCAGTAGATGCTATTCGTACAGTGGGTTTGCAACGAGCAGAAGTTATGGTAAAAGGGGCTGGTAGCGGAAGAGATGCCGCATTACGAGCCATTGCTAAAAGTGGTGTACGGTTAAGTTGTATACGCGATGTAACACCTATGCCGCATAATGGATGTCGACCTCCTAAAAAAAGACGTCTGTAAAAGAATTAAACCGCTTTCAAGAGAAATAAATGATTCAATGATCAAATAAATACTAATCTATTATGGTTCGAGAGGAGGTAACAGGATCCACCCAAACACTACAGTGGAAGTGTGTTGAATCAAGAGTAGATAGTAAGCGTCTTTATTATGGTCGTTTCATTCTGTCCCCACTTAGAAAAGGTCAAGCGGATACTGTCGGTATTGCCTTGCGAAGAGCTTTACTTGGAGAAATAGAAGGAACATGTATCACACGCGCTAAATTTTGGAACGTGCCACACGAATATTCTACAATAGTAGGTATTGAAGAATCCATACAAGAAATTTTACTAAATTTGAAAGAAATTGTATTGAGAAGTAATCTCTATGGAGTTAGAGACGCATCAATTTGCGTCAAAGGTCCTAGATACATAACCGCTCAAGATATAATCTTACCACCTTCTGTAGAAATAGTTGATACGACACAACCTATAGCTACCTTGAGAGACCCCATTGATTTCTATATTGAGTTACAGATCAAGAGAGATCGCGGATATCATACGGAACTCAGAAAGAACTCTCAAGATGGAAGTTATCCTATAGATGCTGTATCCATGCCTGTTCGAAATGTGAATTATAGTATTTTTTCTTGTGGGAATGGGAATGAAAAACACGAGATACTTTTTCTCGAAATATGGACGAATGGAAGTTTAACCCCTAAAGAAGCGCTTTATGAAGCTTCTCGTAATTTGATTGATTTATTTCTTCCTTTTCTACACGCAGAGGAAGAAGGCGCTAGTTTCGAAGAAAATAAAACCAGGTTTACTCCACCTCTTTTAACCTTTCAAAAAAGATTCACTAATTTAAAGAAAAACAAAAAAGGAATTCCATTGAATTGTATTTTTATTGATCAATTAGAATTGCCTTCTAGAACGTATAATTGTCTCAAAAGGGCCAATATACATACACTATTGGACCTTTTGAGTAAGACTGAAGAAGATCTTATGAGAATTGACAGTTTTCGTATGGAAGATGGAAAACTTATATGGGCCACTCTAGAGAAGCATCTCCCAATTAATTTACCTAAGAACAAGTTCTCGCTTTAAATCCATTACAATTTTTTCTTTTTCGAGTTAGAATAAAAAGAAAACAATTTTGGATCTTTGGCACAATCTATATTTTCGCGAAATGGATCATAATAAAATAGATTTTAGGTATCTAGGGAAGATTCACTTGGAAGTAACTATTTCCTAGATACCCATGCAGGGGACTCCACGGTTGAATGAATCAACCTGAAAAATCCCTAAAAAAGACCTAAAGTTAAGGATTTATCAATGGGTAATGTTGCTCCAATACCTAACCAAAGAGCTACTACAGTACCGATTAAAAAAACGGTCGTAGCTACTGGGCGACGAAATGGATTTTGGAATTTATTGACATTCTCGAGAAAGGGTACTGTTAATAAGCCTGTTGGCACAGAAACCATTAAGAGAACGCCCAATAACTTATTGGGTACTGTACGAAGTATTTGAAATACGGGAAAGAAGTACCACTCGGGTAATATTTCCAGAGGAGTTGCAAACGGATCCGCCGGTTCACCAATCATTGACGGCTCAAGAACCGCTAAACCTACATTACATGCAATAGTACCTAGAATTACTACTGGAAAAATGTATAAAAGATCGTTGGGCCATGCGGGTTCCCCATAATAATTATGTCCCATCCCTTTAGCTAATTTTGCTCTTAATACAGGATCATTTAAGTCTGGTTTCTTTGTTATTGGGATAGGTGAATTCTTTAGGATCCATCCCCCAAAGGAACCGGACATGAGAATTTTTCATCATCCGGCTCGAGCAAGAATGAAAGAAATAAGACCGTGGAGGATTCACAATAGAATAGGTTATATAATGACTCAATGGATCAAGGTAAGAAAAGCTTTATCAGATTATCTTTTCCGAAGTTCCGCCTATAACTATTCATTGAAAAGAATCCTATTCTTATGCGTAAATGCTCAATATCCAAGTGGGCTTACAAATTTGATCATGATCAATTGCTTTGTGGATTGTCTCTTGATTAGTTGGTGTTTATCCCCTCAATATCGCAAGTTTCTTACGTCCAAACAAAGTATTTACTTGTTACTAATAAAAAATTAAAAAGTTTAGCCTACTTTCTTCCTTAGATCCCCTCTTTTACTCCGATAATATTGCGGATCGAAATCGATGCAAAGAAAATGAATGCATTTCCATACTATAATAAAAAGTAAGTGTAATAAATATAGAATTGGATCATATCACATGACTTATTCCATTTATACTCTACGGGATCTTACGGAGCCTCTTCATGGATGACATGGTTGGGGTATGATCATAGAAAATATTCTCCTCGAATGAACCAGCCTATCCTTCCTAGATAGGGGACTTACGTATTGATTGGATGCGGAGACACCTTTGGTCGTGAATTCTAATGCGGCAGATCCAATTCTCTATCTGCATGGCCAAATCCATAATTCAAGTCACACACTCCCATAATCCGCCTTATATTCTTTCGTAAAATTCACTTCAACTATTTGTATCAAAATACTTAAGATATTTGTATACTTCAAAGTTGAAGAGAAGTATCCAAATGACATGTCTTATTTTACAATAACCCATGTTTGTAGCAATGAAATACCACAACCTACCCGATATGATATCTGAGAATTCGAATTTTCTATGATATGCCCTGCCTATAAAGGACCAGAAATACCTTGCTTACGTATCATTGGAAAGTGCATTAACATAAATACAGCAGTAAGCAGAGGCAGTACAAAGGTATGTAAACTATAAAAACGAGTCAAAGTGGATTGCCCCACACTAGCACTTCCACGTAATAACTCCACTAAAGGGGATCCTATTACCGGAATCGCTTCAGGTACACCTGTCACAATTTTGACTGCCCAATAACCAATTTGATCCCAAGGTAAAGAATAACCAGTTACACCAAATGATGCAGTCAATACAGCCAAAACCACACCTGTGACCCAAGTTAATTCACGGGGTTTTTTAAATCCACCTGTGAGATACACACGAAATACGTGCAGGATCATCATTAGAACCATCATACTTGCTGACCATCGATGAACTGATCGGATTAACCAACCAAAGTTGGCCTCCGTCATTATATATTGAACGGAGGAAAAAGCTTCTGTAACGGTTGGTCGGTAGTAAAAAGTCATAGCAAAACCGGTAGCAACTTGTACTAAAAAACAAGTAAGTGTAATTCCCCCTAAACAATAAAATATGTTGACATGAGGAGGAACGTATTTACTCGTTATATCATCCGCAATTGCCTGAATCTCAAGACGTTCCTCAAACCAATCATATACTTTATTGAGATAGGTAACTAGCCCGACTCCCCCTCCGAGAACCGTATATGAAAATTTCATCTCGTACGGCTCAAGCAGAAACACACAAATTTTCAACGGATATTAGAAAAAAAGGTTCAAAACTTTATCAGCCACAGGATTATATCAATTTGCCTTGAAGATATTAAATAAGAAAAATCCAGAATTTCTTCTTTGTGATGATAATGCCAAAAAATCTCAAGTTGGCTCATCTGTCTTTCTTTCCCTTATGTTGATCATTAGAGGCCTCTTGACTTTTCTCTTCCCTATTTTTTATTTATTTTATTTTTATTTATTTTACTAGTAAAATAAATAAAAATTTATAGTGATTTTCTAATAGAAATTATCTTGTTGCGATCCTATGAATCAGTTCAATTAAAACCTTAGATTCATACTAGAGCCACGATGATTGATTCTCAAGCTAAACAAAAGGCAAGGGTTCTTCGAATAAAAACCGCTTGATGATCATTTATTGAATTGGTGTAATGACTCGACAAAATCGAGAGAAAAAAAAAAGTTGTCTTTTGGGCAAACAAAATTGGAAAGAAGAAAAGTTCTTTTTTTATTAAGAACTACTTGAATTTTTTTTTTTTCAGTCTGGTTACGAGGTCTAAATAGTGAGTATGAATCATAGTTCCATTTTTTTTCTTGATCCACTCTATGTATTTCGTGTTCCAGATACTAGAATAAATAATATCCGACGAATTAGAATCATCTTGATAGAGAGAACAGGCCCTTTCTATGTATTATCAATAGGATCAATTCTAACAAGTCACACACTCATATTCCAGAGATACCAAAACAAAAAAATCCACGGTCGAACTACCAAAATGTCTAGAAATGTGGAGCTTAAAGCAGAAAGACTCTTTTTGGATGGAAAAACTATGAAGTCATAGTTTTAGTTAGTAGAAACCTAATTCATTAAAATTCCGTCCAATAAAACAGAAGAATTATAAATTTCTAAAATGATAGATAGGAATATCGCGAATAAAGCCATTGCAACCCCCATAAAAGGAGTAGTCCCCCAACCCGGAGCGACTTTCCCATATTCCGAATTCAAGGGTTTCAATAAACTACCTGCGCCAGTTCGTTTTGGCCTAGGTCTAGAACTATCTTCAACGGTTTGTGTAGCCATAAATTCTATTTAATCATTGGTGTTGACTTTGTATACTATTCCGTTGTAGTTGTAAATACACGATCTTTATCATAGATCCATTGTAATCTTGAAATTCTATAAAAATGGAAACAGCAACTTTAGTCGCCATCTCCATATCTGGTTTACTTGTAAGCTTTACTGGGTATGCCTTATATACCGCGTTTGGGCAACCCTCTCAACAATTAAGAGATCCATTCGAAGAACATGGGGACTAATTGAAGTAAGAAGTCTCCCAGCCGGGAGACTTCTTACTTCAATTAAATTATTTCATTTTTTAGTCGGAACCTTAGGTGGTTCTCGGAAGAAGATAGCGAAAAAAATTATCCCTAAAGTCGAAACTAAAAGGAACGTATAAACCAATGCTTCCATAGATTCGATCGTGGTTTATTTACAATTATAACTTCCACACCTATTCACTTGTCATTTGGGATCATTTCCCATATAAAAAAAGAGTCAAAGAAAGGACAGGACAGGAGATGTTTCCCATATCAAAAAAGAGAGGCGAAAGATACCATAGCAATGTGGTATCAGATTGTCTGTCTCCTTGTAGTTGGATCCCCAACTTTTTGGAATGTTCCAAATTCCACTTGAGCATCCAAGTCTGGATCAATACCAGCAAAAACATCTCGGAACAAGGTTCGAGCGCCATGCCAAATGTGTCCGAAAAAGAAGAGCAAAGCAAAGGTAGCATGACCAAAAGTGAACCAACCCCTTGGACTGCTGCGAAAAACACCATCTGATTTCAAAGTAGCTCGATCTAATTCAAAAATTTCTCCTAATTGGGCACGCCTCGCATATTTTTTTACAGTAGCAGGATCAGAATAACTTACTCCATTAAGTTCACCACCATAGAACTCCACCGTTACGCCTACTTGTTCAACGCTATATTTGGATTCTGCTCTTCTAAAAGGAACGTCCGCTCTCACAATTCCCTCTTCATCTACTAAAACTACCGGAAATGTTTCAAAAAAAGTAGGCATACGACGTACAAAAAGCTCGCGCCCTTCTTTATCTCTAAAGACGGGATGTCCTAACCATCCAACAGCTATTCCATCCCCATTGTCCATTGAGCCTGCTCTGAATAATCCCCCTTTTGCCGGATTATTACCAATATAATCATAAAAAGCTAATTTTTCGGGAATTTTAGACCAAGCTTCTGATAAACTAAGATTTTCGGCTAACCCATCGCTAACTCTTCGATATATTTCTTGCTGAAAGTATCCCTGATCCCACTGATAACGAGTAGGTCCAAATAATTCGATTGGGGTAGTTGCCGATCCATACCACATAGTTCCGGCAACTACGAAAGCTGCAAAAAAAACAGCAGCAATACTACTGGAAAGTACAGTTTCAATATTGCCCATACGTAATCCTTTGTATAGACGTTGAGGCGGACGGACACTAAGATGGAATAGGCCCGCTAATATGCCCAGCGTACCCGCAGCAATATGATGCGAAGCTATTCCTCCCGGAACGAAAGGATCAAAACCTTCTGCACCCCACGCAGGATTTACAGCTTGTACTTTTCCTGTTAGTCCATAAGGATCGGACACCCATATCCCAGGACCATACAAACCGGTTACATGAAATGCACCAAAGCCAAAACAAGCCACCCCTGCAAGAAATAAATGAATTCCAAAGATCTTGGGCAAATCTAAAGAAGGTTTTCCCGTCCGCTCATCACAGAATATTTCTAGGTCCCAATATACCCAATGCCAGATAGCTGCCAAGAAACACAAGCCAGAAAACACAATATGCGCACCTGCCACACCTTCATAACTCCAAATACCCGGATTCGTTATAGTTCCTCCTGAAATACTCCAACCACCCCACGAATTGGTTATTCCTAAACGAGTCATGAAGGGGATGACGAACATACCTTGTCTCCACATTGGATCCAGAACAGGATCAGAGGGATCAAAAACCGCTAATTCGTATAAAGCCATCGAGCCGGCCCAACCAGAAACTAGAGCTGTATGCATTATATGCACCGAAAGCAATCGACCCGGATCATTCAATACGACAGTATGAACACGATACCAAGGCAAACCCATGGAAATACCCCTTTAGCAAAGAAAAATAGACACGATGTCGTTTTATTTTATCGCATTGGAAAAGACTATCAATATCCTATGTACCTAACCCTTCTAGGGGATTCTGTGTCAGAAAGCGTGAATATTTATTTCATTCCATTAAAAATAAGAAGCCAATTCTGTTTGTAAGAAGAAAGAGAAGCAGATCTATTCTATACTCGATAAGTGCCAATATGCAATGGGTAGCTTGGGCTATTTCGAAAAACGAAGAATAGATCCCTAATCCCTCTTTGTTTATCATTCGAATCACGGATTCCTTTTTCTTTATTCAATCTGTCTTACCTTCCTTATATGTATAATTTTGCAATCTATGTATTATTTCAATCTATGTATTAATAGAATCTATAGTATTCTTATAGAATAAGAAAAAAATGAAGATAATAAACTGCGGATTCTTTCTTTCTCTTCCATTCTTAAGTTTCCATATTAAAGTGTAGTTTTCTTACTTAAATCTAATAATATTAATCTAATATGCCCATTGGTGTTCCAAAAGTACCTTACCGGATTCCCGGAGATGAAGAAGCGACTTGGGTTGACTTATACAATGTTATGTATCGAGAAAGGACACTTTTTTTAGGTCAAGAGATTCGTTGCGAGATCACGAATCATATTACAGGTCTCATGGTATATCTCAGTATAGAAGATGGAATTAGCGATATTTTTTTGTTTATAAACTCCCCCGGCGGGTGGCTAATCTCAGGAATGGCGATTTTTGATACGATGCAAACGGTGACACCAGATATATATACAATATGCCTCGGAATAGCCGCGTCCATGGCCTCCTTCATTCTGCTTGGAGGAGAACCTACTAAACGTATAGCATTCCCCCACGCTAGAATTATGCTTCACCAACCGGCTAGTGCTTATTATCGGGCAAGGACACCAGAATTTTTACTAGAAGTGGAAGAGTTACACAAAGTTCGCGAAATGATCACAAGGGTTTATGCACTAAGAACAGGCAAGCCTTTTTGGGTTGTATCCGAAGACATGGAAAGGGATGTTTTTATGTCAGCAGACGAAGCCAAAGCTTATGGACTTGTTGATATTGTAGGGGATGAAATGATTGACGAGCACTGCGATACTGATCCAGTGTGGTTTCCAGAAATGTTTAAGGATTGGTAGTGGCTGAATTTCTTGTAAATTTATTTCAAACCTAAATTCGGGTTTTATGCGATTTTATAGAAAATAGAAATACTTCATGATGATGAATCATCAGGTTAAGATCGATCTAAACCAATCCATTTTTTCTATATACATACGACATGCCAACAGTTAAACAACTTATTAGAAATGCAAGACAGCCAATACGAAATGCTAGAAAAACGCCCGCGCTTAAGGGATGTCCTCAGCGTCGAGGAACATGTGCTAGGGTGTATGTGCGACTCGTTCAGATCATGAGTTCAAACAAATAAGACAATTTTGGAAATATCCATGATCGGTACCAATGAATAGGATAGAGCTTCTCTCTCCTAGATTTCTACGGTATATGGAATTTATGGTTTCCTTTGGTGCAAATCCAATCATCTAGATTGGAAGAAGCAATTCCCCCATTGGTAGCAAATAGTTATCGATTAAGCGGAGGAAATAGTAATAAAAAGAAAAGGCTTATGCTCCTTTATCTTAAAAGAACGGACTAAAGGGTCAGCTACTTAGCCAACTTTCATAATTAAATACCGTCACTGTATGAATAACTCTTATTTATTGTGAAAAGAGCGATTTACTCTATAATGGATAGGTAGAGCCAAAGACTGTGAACTATACAAGTTCACAATACCTTTTGATGAAAGAAAGGGCTCCGGTGTATAGAGAGGGCCTCACCGTTTAAAAGAGAACCATAGAAACGATGGAACCCACTGTTTTTTTAGTATCGTTAGAATTAGTTATTTCTATGCGAAATAACTGAAGGGGATAGAATAAAAAATCGTGGTTGGGAAGGTTATAGTAGCAAAAGCCATTGGAATGAATATTTTATATATCGGAATAATCCGTTTTGTTATTTATTAATGGGAAAAAGAACGGTTAAAAGAAGAGAAATCATTAATTATTCATTAAGGTTAATTTGATTCAATGACCAGAGTTCCGCGAGGATATATAGCTCGGAGACGACGAACAAAAATGCGTTCATTTGCCTCAAACTTTAGAGGGGCTCATTTAAGACTTAATCGAATGATTACTCAACAAGTAAGAAGAGCTTTTGTTTCTTCTCATCGAGATAGAGGCAGGCAAAAGAGGGATTTTCGTCGTTTGTGGATCACTCGGATAAACGCAGCAACACGGATATATAAAGTATTTGATAGTTATAGTAAATTAATACACAATCTGTACAAAAAGGAATTGATTCTTAATCGTAAAATGCTTGCACAAGTAGCTGTATTAAATCCAAATAATCTTTACACGATTTCCAATAAAATAAAGACCATCAATTAAAGGGATAAAAAAGTAATATACAGGAATAATTAAAACCGAATTCCCGGAGAGGGAACTCCGGGAAAATACAATAAATTAAGATTAAGTGGTAGGAATCAACGAGCATGTTGCAATAAATAAAAAACTATTTCTTTTTTCCCATTTTTCTTTCTTTTCTTATAACAAACAAAAGAATCTAAACTGGATTACTTTATTTATATATGAGTCTGATCCTTTCGAATAAAACATCAACAATCGGAACTTAAGCTCCGATTGTTGTTTCTTAAATTCTGGTTGGAGTTTCTTAAATTTCGATTGGAATTGAACTTTTGTGTTAATTGAGGAATATGTCTATTTTTTCTGTGTCTAGGACCAGTAATTATTGAAATTGACTGTGCTTGAAATTGCTTCTCGTTTTCATAGTTACGAAATGGTAAGAAAGATAAAATACGAGCTTGTTTTATAGCAAGAGTAATTAATCGTTGTTGTTTCAAGGTTAATCGATTTATTCGTCTGGATAATATTTTTCCTTGTTCACTAATAAATCGATTAATTAAGCTCATGTTTCTATAATCAATTCGATCCCCCCGACCAATTCGGGAACGCCTACGAAAAGTTTGTTTGGATTTACGAAAAGGTTGTTTGAATTTACGAAAAGGTTGCTTGGATTTTTGAAAAGTTTGTTTGGATTTACGAAAAGGTTGCTTAGATTTACGAAAAGGTTGTTTAGATATATACATGATTTATTCCTTATTTTAAAATTTGAAAAAAAAAAATGGATTTCTTTATTTTATTAATTTAGGATCCAGAAGAAGTAGTCTTTCTTTGGTCCATATATTATTTGATTCATATACTATATATAAAAAAACCTCTATACATATGAAATAATATCTCCCTAAAGTGGATTTGTATTTTGTATTCTATTTATGTTCTATATATTAAATAAGAAATTCCTACTCTTTCTATTCTTTAGAAAAATCAAAAACACGATGCTCCTATTTCTTTATTTCATTATGAGTCGTATGCTTGCGGCAATAACGACAAAATTTTCTTAATTCTAATTGTCCGGGTGTATTGTGGCGATTTTTTTGAGTACTATATCTAGAAATCCCCATCGATTCCTTATTGGGACCCTTTCGACCACAACTGATACATTCCAAAATCACTCTGATTCTAACATCTTTGCCCTTAGCCATGAACCTCCTTTCCTTTTTGGATCGACTTAACTTAATTCTTATACCTGTTCTTTTATTCTTCTATATTGGATCCGAAAAAGAAGAATAAAATCCAATAGAATCAAAAATGGAGAAATAATTAAAGAATACAATCCTTGTCGAATTAGCAAGGATTTTGCTTCGAAATCCTTTCATTTAAGTAGCAAACCCGGCTCTTTCTATGCTCGAATTTGTGAGGCCTGACTTAGCTTGGATACCGCTTTTAATTAAATTTATGTTTTCTTCCAAAACAAAATGAGATTTACCAAATTTTTGATGACTCTGAGGTTCAACCCAATCCATCTTTTCTTTCTTTTTGCTTCCTATACTAAAAAAGGATTGAAAGAAAATTTTCGTTATGTCACAAAGAATTTTATCTCTCGTATAGGAATAACTAGAATTAAAAAAAAGGGAATGACAAAGCATCTGGGAATAAACGATTAATTTCTATCAATAAACCTGCTAAAGCCCCAAACCATAGAGTACTTAGCACGGGTGCTACAGAGAGATATGTTTTTATATCCCGCATTGAAAATCCTCCTTCCTTATTGGAATACATATATGATCAGATACTCTTGCCCAAGATCGTTTGTATTTATTTAGGCGAAATTCCTAACTAAAAAAACAAAATAAATATTCTATATATATATAGAATGAACCATATAGACGAAATTTTCCTATCCCTAAAAAAGAAAAAGATGACCCCTTCTTCCTATACATTACTAAGGAATAGTAATCTTTCTTTTATAGGTGAAATTCAACTGGATTTTAGATATATACCCTTCCTTGATTATATGAGACCAAAAACAAGAAATGACAAGAAAGTTCTATATAGATAGAGAAATAGAAGAAAATTACGATGTGGAAAACAAGAAAGGAATTGTGTACAATGGCATTGTACAACAATTTGGAAAAGGGATGTAGCGCAGCTTGGTAGCGCGTTTGTTTTGGGTACAAAATGTCACAGGTTCAAATCCTGTCATCCCTACCTATTACTTCTCTCTTCTTTATGTTATGGGCAGTAGCGGGGAGATCAATTAAAGTGTATATAACTTGAATTTGTGGATACTATACGTACGTGAGACACATTAGGAGTAGAAAAGGATTTTCTTTTTGAAAGCGCTCTTAGTTCAGTTTGGTAGAACGCGGGTCTCCAAAACCCGATGTCGTAGGTTCAAATCCTACAGAGCGTGATTCCATCTATCTTATGTCGAAACAGAGTAAAAGAACTTAAAAAAAAAAACAAAGTCGAATTACAACTCCAATTTGACCTCCTCTCTAGTCTGGAGGAGGTCAATCAAAAAATAAATATTACTCAATCAAAGATCCAACTGATCCCCACGCCTGTATTGCAAATACGCAGTCACGAATAATCCCGCTAAAGTAATAGGAATTAGGCCTAAGACGATTCCAAATAGAAAAACTTCAATCATTTCGATTTGTTCGAGGGGATAAAAAAAGAGGTACGATCTATCTCTAAATAATAGTCTAAATTATCCACGAATCTCAATGACCAAAAAAATAATTGGTAATTAGCGTGGAAAAAGGTCCTATAATATCAGGAATCCAAAAGATAGATTCTTATTTTCTGACTTATTCATTCAATTCAAATAAGACGTATCTTGTTCAAGCCAATAAATAGAGCTGGGGTTATAGTTAAAGCAGCCAGTAGAAAACCGAAATAACTAGTTATAGTAAGCATGAAGGGGTTAAATTCCATTTTTTTTTTTACTACACTACATATGTTGGTAAAGCACTTACCTAAGTTATGGAAAATTCCTAATTCATCGGTTATTTTAGATAATACTAAAAAACAAGATAGAGCGAGATACAGAAGTGTAAAAGAAAATCGATTCATCAGATGGGACATGAGTCCCTAATTCCAAATCAAGAGATTTTTTGTGGAATCTGTCAGTTAAGTAAAGTAATAATATTAAGAACTAGATCATCTAAACCCATTGAAAAATGAAATCAGATTTTTGGGGAATTTTGGAATAAAAGATAAATAAAGAAGAGAATTTGAAAAAAGTTCTTTCTATTTCAGATTATTTCTTTTTCAATAGGATTTAATCGTCTTTTTAGAGCAAATGGTCGTCACCTATTCCTTCTTATTTTAACTCATTGTATTCCATATGGAATAAGAGGAGAAGAAAACCATTCCACGACTCCCGAAGGCCCCCCTGAAAAAGGGAAAAATTGACTTTATTTTTATTTATTCATTTTTCGAACCCCAACCGAAGTTGATTCGAAGACGAGTTACTTCAATTATCTTTTTTTTTTTTAAGTTCTATCTTCTGTCTTTCCCTATTTCATCTCGTAAAGTTACATGCTTGCAGTTTGGTTAAGAAAGTTAGACCTAATCCAACAAACAAGATAGGATTGATTATGAATCTTGATTCTTCAAAGAATGTATTCCGTTTCTTTCATAACGGATTATCTACTATTCGATTTTCTATTTTTTAGATAGTATTTTATACTAACCAATTTACTTGAAAAGTTGGATTCGAATAAAACTTTTCACTAAAAAGGGATAGATTTCGCATATACTTATCCTTATATTGCGTCAATATGAGAATATCCTTCCTAAATTCTTTATCCAAACCCATTGATCATTAACTTAGGTTTTCCCAAGATCCTGGTCACTATTCCAAATTAAATTATTCTACTATTCTGAAGACAATGAAAATAAGTAGGACCCCAAAAATTGGGGTTTCTATTGATGCCTTGAATAACATGTAGTTTCCCTATAGACAAAGAGCAAAGAAGACAAAGAATAAAGAAGAAAAAAAGGGAATTCTGTTTCGGGACCAAGCCAAACAGGATTGCTGTGCCATAGGAAGGATAGCTATACTAATTTGGTATACTCAAAATACACCTTTGGTACAAAATTGACAATCTCACAAGGATGAAATATCAGTAATTTTCTATTTACTGGTTGATCCCATCTTTTACGGAATCAATTCCTTTTTTGAATGTACAAA